TTAAAAATAAGCTAAATAAAGCTTTTGGGTTCATACCTCAAATATAAAGGAAATCCCTTTTTTTTAAATAAATAAAGTGCCTGATTAAAAGGATTATTCTGATAGAATAAATTATGTAATTTTTTTTTACCTTTATTATATTTTATAGAATTAAACTATATCTAATAACTTCAAAAATTATTGTGCATCTTACACTAAAATATAATTTTATAATATGAATAAATTTCACTTCAAAATTTAATTTTTATTTTTTATTCTTTTGATAACTAACTCTAATAAAATATTTTTTTTATTTATTTTATTTTTTAGAACATTAATTTCTATTTCTTCTAATTCATGATTAGGTTGTTGAATTGGGTTAGAAATTAATTTATTAAGATTTATCCCCCTTATTATAACCCCCAATAATCTTTTAAATTCAGAAGCTTCTCTTAAATATTTTCTTACTCAATCAATTGCTTCAATTAATTTCTTATTTTCTATTTTATTAAGATTATTTTTAATAAAAAATTTTTTTTTCAATAATTTTTTTTCAATTTTTATTAATTCATCTTTATTAATAAAAATAGGATCAATTCCTTTTCATTTCTGATTTCCTAATATCATAGAAGGATTATCATGATTTAATTGTTTTATTTTAATAACCTGACAAAAAATTACCCCTATAATTCTTTTATCTTATTATTTTAATTTAAATTTTATATATTTTATTATAATTTTTAATGTTTTAATTGGAGCTATTGGAAGTTTTAACCAAACTTCTTTACGAAAATTAATAGCTTTTTCATCAATTAATAATTTAGGATGAATAATTTCATCAATAATTATTAGTGAAAATTTGTGATTTATTTATTTTATTTTTTATTCAATTTTTTCATTTATTATATGTTTTTTATTTTATATCATTAATATTTTTTATATTAATCAATTATTTTTTTTTAATATAAATTTTTTAATTAAAATTTCTATTATAATTAATTTTCTTTCTTTAGGGGGTTTACCTCCCTTTTTAGGATTTTTCCCTAAATGACTTGTTATTAATTTCTTATTAAATAATAATTTTTTTATTATTTCTTTTATATTTATCATAACAAGTTTAATTTTATTATTTGTTTATATTCGTATTATTTATTCTTCTTTATTATTCTTTTCTTTTAAATTAAAATGATTTAAAATTTTTATTAAAAATAATTCTTTAATTTTTATTTATTTTTTTAATTTTATTTCTTTATTAGGTATAATTATTAGAACTTTTTTCTTTTAAGGTTTTAAGTTAAATATAAACTAATAATCTTCAAAATTATTTATAAAGAAATTTCTTTAAGCCTTAGTATTAATTACACCATAAAATTTGCAATTTTATATCATTATTTGAATATAAGACTTTATTAATAAAAGAGATTACTTCTCGTTAATAAATTTACAATTTATCGCTTATAACTCAGCCATTTTATTTATTTTGCGAAAATGACTTTTTTCTACAAATCATAAGGATATTGGAACTTTATATTTTATTTTTGGAATTTGAGCAGGTATGGTAGGAACTTCATTAAGTTTATTAATTCGAACTGAATTAGGGAATCCAGGATCATTAATTGGAGATGATCAAATTTATAATACTATTGTAACTGCACATGCTTTTATTATAATTTTTTTTATAGTTATACCTATTATAATTGGGGGATTCGGAAATTGATTAGTTCCTTTAATATTAGGAGCTCCAGATATAGCTTTCCCCCGAATAAATAATATAAGATTTTGACTTCTTCCCCCCTCTTTAATTTTACTTATTTCAAGTAGAATTGTTGAAAATGGAGCAGGAACAGGATGAACAGTTTATCCCCCACTTTCATCCAATATTGCTCATGGAGGATCTTCTGTTGATTTAGCTATTTTCTCCCTTCATTTAGCAGGTATTTCTTCAATTTTAGGAGCAATTAACTTTATTACTACTATTATTAATATACGAATTAATAGATTATCATTTGATCAAATACCTTTATTTGTTTGATCTGTGGGTATTACAGCTCTTCTTTTATTATTATCTTTACCTGTATTAGCAGGAGCTATTACTATACTTTTAACAGATCGTAACTTAAATACATCATTTTTTGATCCTGCTGGAGGAGGAGATCCAATTCTTTATCAACATTTATTTTGATTTTTTGGGCATCCAGAAGTTTATATTTTAATTTTACCAGGATTTGGTATAATCTCTCATATAATTTCTCAAGAAAGTGGTAAAAAAGAAACTTTTGGTCATTTAGGAATAATTTATGCTATAATAGCAATTGGATTATTAGGATTTATTGTCTGAGCTCATCATATATTTACTGTTGGGATAGATATTGATACACGAGCTTATTTTACTTCAGCTACCATAATTATTGCTGTTCCAACAGGAATTAAAATTTTTAGTTGATTAGCTACTCTTCACGGAACCCAAATTAATTATAGTCCTTCTATATTATGAGGATTAGGGTTTATTTTTTTATTTACAGTAGGGGGATTAACAGGAGTTGTGTTAGCTAATTCTTCAATTGATATTACTCTTCATGATACTTATTATGTTGTAGCTCATTTTCATTATGTACTATCTATAGGAGCTGTATTTGCTATTTTTGGGGGATTTATTCACTGATATCCCCTATTTACAGGTTTAACTATAAATCCTTATTTATTAAAAATTCAATTTATTTCAATATTTATTGGTGTTAATTTAACTTTTTTCCCCCAACATTTTTTAGGTTTAGCAGGAATACCTCGACGTTATTCTGACTATCCTGATAGTTTTATTTCATGAAATATTATTTCATCTTTTGGTTCTTATATTTCTTTATTTTCTATAATTATAATAGTGCTTATTGTTTGAGAATCAATAATTAACCAACGTTTAGTACTTTTTTCATTAAATATATCTTCATCTATTGAATGATATCAAAATTTACCTCCTGCTGAACATTCATATAATGAATTACCTATTTTAAGTAATTTCTAATATGGCAGATTATATGTAATGGATTTAAACCCCATTTATAAAGGATTATCCTTTTTTTAGAATATGGCAACATGATCTAATCTTAATTATCAAAATGGAGCTTCTCCATTAATAGAACAAATCATTTTTTTTCATGATCATACTTTAATTATTTTAATTATAATTACAATTTTAGTATCTTATTTAATAATTAGTTTATTTTTTAATAAATATATTAATCGATTTCTTTTAGAAGAACAAATAATTGAATTAATTTGAACTATTTTACCAGCTATTACTCTTATTTTTATCGCATTACCCTCTTTACGACTTCTTTATCTTTTAGATGAACTTAATAATCCTTTAATTACTTTAAAATCTATTGGACATCAATGATATTGAAGTTATGAATATTCAGATTTCAATAATATTGAATTTGATTCTTATATAATTCAAGAAACTGATAAATTATCTAATTTTCGATTATTAGATGTTGATAATCGAATTGTTTTACCAATAAATAATCAAATTCGTATTTTAATTACAGCTACTGATGTTATTCATTCATGAACTATTCCATCTTTAAGTGTAAAAGTTGATGCTAACCCAGGTCGATTAAATCAAACAAGATTTTTTATTAATCGACCTGGTATTTTTTATGGTCAATGTTCTGAAATTTGTGGAGCTAATCATAGTTTCATACCTATTGTAATTGAAAGAATTTCAATTAAAAATTTTATTAATTGAGTTAATAATTATTCATCATTAGATGACTGAAAGCAAGTACTGGTCTCTTAAACCATCCTATAGTAAATTAGCAATTACTTCTAATGAAAGAATTAGTTAATTTATAACATAAATATGTCAAATTTAAATTATTACTTTAGTAATATTCTTTTATTCCTCAGATAATACCTATTAATTGAATTTTTTCTTTAATTTTTTTTATTATAATTTTTATTATTTTTAACATTATAAATTATTTTATTTTTAATAATAATAATAACATTAATTTTAATATTATTAATAAAAAATTAAAAAATAATCTTTCTTGAAAATGATAAATAATTTATTTTCAATTTTTGATCCTTCAACTAATATTTTTAATTTATCAATTAATTGAGTAAGAACCTTTATTGGATTATTATTTATCCCTTATTCTTTTTGATTAATTCCTAATCGACATTTTATTTTATGAAATTTTATTTCATTTAAATTACATGAAGAATTTAAAACTCTTTTAGGATCTAATAGATATAAAGGATCAACCTTTATTTTTATTTCATTATTTTTTTTTATTTTATTTAATAATTTTTTAGGTTTATTCCCTTATATTTTTACAAGTACCAGCCACTTAAATATTTCACTATCACTATCTTTAACTTTATGACTAAGATTTATAATTTATGGCTGAATTAATAATACACAACATATATTTATTCATATAATTCCTCAAGGAACTCCAACTATTTTAATACCTTTTATAGTATTAATTGAAACAATTAGTAATATTATTCGACCAGGAACTTTAGCTGTTCGTTTAACAGCTAATATAATTGCTGGTCATTTATTATTAACTTTATTAAGAAATACAGGAACAAATATACCTAATTATTTATTATTTATATTAATTTTTATTCAAATTCTTTTATTAATTTTAGAATCTGCTGTAGCAGTAATTCAATCTTATGTTATTACCATCTTAAGTACTCTTTATTCTAGTGAAGTTAATTAATTTTAATGACTCTTAATCATAATCACCCATATCATTTAGTAGATTATAGACCCTGACCTTTAACTGGAGCTATTGGAGTAATAACTTTAGTAACTGGGTTAGTAAAATGATTTCATAACTTTAATTTAAATTTACTTATTTTAGGTTATATTATTGTTTTATTAACAATATATCAATGATGACGAGATATTTGTCGAGAAGGTACTTACCAAGGTAAACATACAATTTTAGTTACCAAAGGTCTTCGATGAGGAATAATTTTATTCATTATTTCAGAAATTTTCTTTTTTGTTTCATTTTTTTGAGCATTTTTTCATAGTAGTTTATCTCCAAATATTGAAATTGGATCTATATGACCCCCTATAAGAATTGTTCCATTTAATCCATTTCAAATTCCATTATTAAATACTATTATTTTAATTACATCAGGAATTACCGTTACATGAGCTCATCATGCCCTAATAGAAAATAATTTTACTCAAACCTCTCAAAGTTTATTTATTACTGTTTTACTAGGAATTTATTTTACTATTCTTCAAGCTTATGAATATATTGAAGCTCCTTTTACAATTGCAGATAGAGTTTACGGGTCAACATTTTTTATAGCAACAGGATTTCATGGTTTACATGTTATTATCGGAACTATTTTTCTTTTAACCTGTCTTATTCGTCATATTAATAATCATTTTTCTAACTCACATCATTTTGGATTTGAAGCAGCTGCATGATATTGACATTTTGTTGATGTAGTATGATTATTCCTCTATATTTCTATTTATTGATGAGGTAATTAACTATTTATATAATATATTTAGTATATTTGACTTCCAATCAAAAAGTTTAATTTATTATTAATATAAATAATTAATTTAATAATAATAATATCTTTAATTATAATTATTATTTCCAATATTTTTATAATAATTTCATTTATTATTTCAAAAAAATCTTTCCTTGATCGTGAAAAATGTTCCCCTTTTGAATGTGGATTTGACCCTAAATCACTATCTCGTATCCCCTTTTCATTACATTTTTTTTTAATTACAGTAATTTTTTTAATTTTTGATGTAGAAATTGCTTTAATTTTCCCTATAATTCCTACTTTTCTTAGTGTTAATTTTACTACATGATTTAAAATTAATTTTTTTTTTATTATTATCTTATTAGTAGGACTTTACCATGAATGAAATCAAAATATATTAAATTGAACAAATTAGGATTGTAGTTTATTAAAACATTTGGTTTGCAGTCAAATAATATTGAATTTTTCAATCTATCTTAAATAAGAAGCAATTTGCATTTAATTTCGACTTAAAAGATAGAGTTAATAAACTCCTTATTTATTAATTGAAACCAAAAAGAGGTATATCACTGTTAATGATAAAATTGAATATATATTCCAATTAGAAATATATAATAATTAAGCTGCTAACTTAATTTCTAGTGAATAAAATCATTAATATTTCTTTATTTATATAGTTTAAATAAAACTTTACATTTTCATTGTAAAAATAAAAAAATTTTTTTTTATAAATATTTAAAGATCACAATAATCACCCTAATATCTTCAATATTATACTCTTTTTAAGCTATTTAAATAAATTATAATTAAAATAATAAAAATTATTATCCATAAAATAAATCTAAATAAATAAATTTTAAAATTATTTATTTGATAAATTATATAAGTTAAAGAATAAAACTTAATAATTTTATATATCCCCTGACCTCTATAAATTTCTCTTCATCCTATATCAATATTTTTACTTAAAATTTGACCAAATTTTAAAAAATAATAATTCAAACCATATGTTGATAAATTAGGTAAAAATCATATTACTGTTAAAAATCCTCTTAAATTATAAAATATTAAAAATTTATTTAAAGAATAAATATTTATATTTCTAATTAACCATCCTATTAATATTCCTACAATTCTTACATAAATCACTATTATTTTTAAACAAAATGGCAAATAAATTATATAAGGATAATAAAAAATTAATCAACTTAAAAATCTCCCAGAAACTAAACTTATAAAAAGTAAGACAAATATTCTTTTTAATATAATATAATCTTCATCATATAAATTATAAATCGATAATAAATTATAATCATTAATTATTAGATATATTAATAAACGAATAGTATAAAATATTGTTAATCCTGTAGAAAAATAATATAAATAAAAAATTAATAAATTTAAATTACTTATTCTAACTATTTCTAAAATCATATCCTTAGAGTAAAACCCAGCTAAAAATGGAATTCCACATAAAGCCAAATTTGAAATATTTATACACAAGGAAGTTAAAGGGATATAAAATCTAATTCCCCCTATCATACGGATATCTTGATTATTATTTATTATATGAATAATAACACCTGCACATATAAATAATAAAGCTTTAAATATAGCATGAGTTAATAAATGAAAAAAAGCTAACTCATAAAATCCTATTCTTAAAATTCTTATTATTAAACCTAATTGTCTTAAAGTTGATAAAGCAATAATTTTTTTTAAATCAAATTCATAATTTGCACAAATTCCTGCTATTATTATCGTTAATCCAGAAAATAGTAATAAAAATTTTAAAAAAAATATATCAACTAAAACATTATTAAATCGAATTAATAAATAAACCCCAGCAGTAACTAAAGTAGAAGAATGAACTAAAGCAGAAACTGGAGTTGGAGCAGCTATAGCAGCAGGTAATCAAGAACTAAAAGGAATTTGAGCTCTTTTAGTTATAGCTGCAATAATAATTAATAATCTAATAATTTTTATAGAAAAATCATTTCTTATAAAATTTAAATAAAAAATATAATTTCAACTCCCATAATTTAATATTCAAGAAATTAATATTAAAATTATAACATCCCCAATCCGATTAGATAAAGCCGTTAATATCCCAGCATTATAAGATTTAATATTTTGATAATAAATTACTAAACAATAAGAAACTAAACCTAATCCATCCCAACCTAAAAAAATTCTAATTATATTAGGACTAATAATTAATAAAATTATAGAAAATACAAATAATAATACTAAAATAATAAATCGATTTAAATTCAATTCAGAACTTATATATCTTTTTCTATAAAAAATTACAGAAGAAGAAATTAATGATACAAATATTATAAATAATAAAGATATTCAATCTAATAAAATAGAAAATACAATATTAACTGAATTAAAAGAAATAATTTCCCACTCTAAAAAAATAACCATATTTTTTATAATAAAATAAATTATTATAAAAAAATTAATTAATATAAAAAAAAATAAAAAAAAAAATCTAATAAAACAAATATTAAATTTATTAATAACTTAAAATGAATTATTTTCATATTTTTGACTCCACAAATCAATATTTTTTTTTAAATTATTTAAGTAAAATCAAATTATTCTGTAATCAATTTTTATTACTAAAATATTTAAAGGTAATCAATGCAACATTAATATTAAATACTCTCGAGAAATACCTGTATAAAATCTATAAATTCCTATATTATATTTTCCATGTTGTGTATAAGAATATAAATATAATCTATAACCAGCTCTAAAAAATGAAATAAATATTAATATAATTATTCTAAATCAAGATCATCTAACTAATCTATTAATTAATCTAATTTCCCCAGCTAAATTTAATGAGGGGGGAGCAGCTATATTTGAAGATATTAATAAAAATCATCATAATCTTATTGAAGGTATAAAATTCATTATTCCCTTATTAATAAATAATCTTCGACTATTTAATCGTTCATAATTTATATTAGATAAACAAAATATTCCCGAAGAACATAACCCATGACCAATTATTAAAATATAAGAACCTATATACCCCCAATAATTCATTGTTATAATACCCCCAATAACAACTCTTATATGAGCTACAGAAGAATAAGCAATTAAAGATTTTATATCAATTTGACAAAAACATTTTAATCTAATATAAAAACCCCCAATTAATCTAATTACCACTCAAATAAATCTTATTTTTAAATTAATTTTTTGTAAAATAATCATAATTCGCAAAAGTCCATAACCCCCTAATTTTAATATAATTGCCGCTAAAATTATAGAACCAGAAATTGGGGCTTCAACGTGAGCTTTAGGTAATCATAAATGAACAAAATATATAGGTATTTTAACTAAAAAAGCTATAATTAAACTTAAGTATAATATTAATAAATTATAATCATAAAATTTTAAAAAATAAATTATTATATAATTTATATTTTTATAAATATAAAAAATCCCTATTAATAAAGGTAAAGAAGCAAATAAAGTATAAAATAATAAATATATTCCTGCCTGAATTCGTTCAGGTTGATACCCTCAACCAATAATTAATATTAAAGTTGGAATTAATCTTCTTTCAAAAAATAAGTAAAATAAAAATAAATTTATTACTCTAAAAGTTAAATATAATATTATTATTAAAAAAATAATATTACATAAAAATAAACTTGAATAAAAATTATTTTTATATAATCTTTCTCTTGCTATAATTATTAATCTTCTAATTCAAATTCTCAACAAAATTAAACCATATGAAATTATATCATAACCTATTATATAACTTAAATTACAAAAATTTATAATATTAATACTAGAATTTATAAATAAAAATATTAAAAATATTATTAATATTTGAACCAATCAAAATATATTTTTTTTGAAACATAAAGGAATTATAAAAATTATTATCATTAAAAATTTTATCATTAAATTAAATTAAAACTTTGAAAATAATCATTTCCATGAGTTCGAATTATAGAAACTAAAATAGAAAGTCCTAATGCCCCCTCACAAACAGAAAAAACTAAAAATACTATTAGTATATATAAATTATAATCAATCATTATAAGATATAATAGTATTAAAAAAAAAATTCTTAATACTATAAATTCTAAACTTATTAATACAATTAATAAATGTTTATGTTTAGAAACAAAAATTATATTTCCAAATATAAATATAATAATAATAACTAATCTTATATTTAACATTAGTTTAAAGTTTTTATAGTTTAAAATAAAACTTTGGTCTTGTAAATCAAAAATAAGAATATTCTTTAAAAACTTCAAAGAAAAAGATTTTCTTTATCTATAATCTCCAAAATTATTATTTTTATAAACTATTCTTTGATATTTTAAAAATATTTTTTTCTCTTTTATTAATTTCAATTTCAATTTTTTTATATTTTATTAATCACCCATTAGCAATAGGATTGTTAATTCTAATTCAAACTCTTCTTACTTGTTTAATTTCAGGGATATTAATTAATACTTATTGATTTTCTTATATTCTTTTTTTAGTTTTTTTAGGAGGTTTATTAGTTTTATTTATTTATGTATCAAGAGTAGCATCTAATGAACTATTTAAAATTCAACTTATTAGTAAATTTTCAATCATTTATATTTTTTTTATTATAATTTTTAGAATTTTATTTAAAAATAATTTAATTTGAATAAATTTTTCATTTAATGATGAAATAAATAATTTATTTAATTCAAATTTATTTTTTAATAATGAATATAATTTTAATCTTTCTAAATTATATAATAAACAAAATTATTTAATAATAATAATATTAATTATTTATTTATTTATTACTTTAATTGCAATTGTAAAAATTACTAATATTTTTTTTGGTCCTTTACGATCATTTAATAACTAATGATAAATTTATATAAACCTATTCGTAAAACTCACCCAGTAATTAAAATTATTAATGGATCATTAATTGATCTTCCAACTCCTTCTAATATTTCATCATGATGAAATTTTGGATCTTTATTAGCTTTATGTTTAATAATCCAAATTTTAACTGGATTATTTTTAACTATATATTATACAGCTAATGTAGATTTAGCTTTTTTTAGAGTTAATTATATTTGCCGAAATGTTAATTATGGTTGATTAATTCGAACATTACATGCTAATGGAGCATCTTTTTTTTTTATTTGTATTTATTTACATATTGGTCGAGGAATTTACTATGAATCATTTAATTTAAAATTTACATGAATTATCGGTGTAATTATTTTATTTTTATTAATAGCTACAGCTTTTATAGGATATGTCCTTCCTTGAGGACAAATATCTTTTTGAGGAGCAACAGTAATTACTAATCTTTTATCAGCAATTCCTTATTTAGGGACAATACTTGTAAATTGAATTTGAGGAGGTTTTGCAGTAGATAATGCTACATTAACTCGATTTTATACTTTTCATTTTCTATTCCCATTTATTATCTTAATATTAACTATAATTCATTTATTATTTTTACATCAAACAGGATCTAACAATCCATTAGGTATTAACAGTAATTTAGATAAAATCCCTTTCCACCCATTCTTTACATTTAAAGACTTAATTGGATTTATTATTTTAATTTCAATTTTAACTTTTCTTTCACTTATTAACCCTTATTTATTAGGGGATCCAGATAATTTTATCCCAGCTAATCCTTTAGTTACCCCTATTCACATTCAACCTGAATGATATTTTTTATTTGCTTATGCTATTCTTCGATCTATCCCTAATAAATTAGGGGGTGTAATTGCTTTAGTAATATCTATCTTAATTTTAATTATTTTACCTTTTACTTTTAATAAAAAAATTCAAGGTATTCAATTTTATCCCCTAAATCAAATTTTATTTTGATCTTTAATCTCCACAATTATTTTATTGACTTGAATTGGAGCACGATCAGTAGAAACTCCTTATATTATTACAGGTCAAATTTTAACATTAATTTATTTCTCTTATTTTATTATTAATCCAATTTTAAATAAATTTTGAGATAAAATAATTTTTAATTTATAATTTAATTAATGAGCTTGTAATAAGCATTTGTTTTGAAAACTTAAGAAAGAATAATTATTCTATTAATTTATACTAAATTTATTTTATATATTAAAATCATTTTTACCCCTATAAAAAATAATAAATAATTTAAAGATAATGGTAAATATCTTTTTCAACATAAATATATTAATTTATCATAACGATAACGAGGTAATGTCCCTCGAACTCAAATAAAAAAAAAAGATAAAAATACTAATTTTAAATAAAATATTAAATTTAAATCATAACCTCCTATATAAATAATAACAAATAATAATCTCATAAATAAAATACTTGAATATTCGGCTAAAAAAATTAGAGCAAACCCCCCTCTTCTATATTCAATATTAAACCCTGAGACTAATTCTCTTTCACCTTCAGCAAAATCAAAAGGTGTCCGATTAGTCTCAGCTATTAAAGAAGATAAAAAACATATTCTTAAAGGTAATATTATTATTATTAACCACACTAAATACTGATATTCACTAAATTTAACCATATTAAAATCTATAATTAAAATAATTCTTGATATTAAAATTAAAGATAATCTAACTTCATAAGAAATTGTTTGTGCAACTGCTCGCAATCCCCCCAATAAAGAATAATTTCTATTTGAAGATCAACCTGCAATTAATAAAGTATAAACCCCAATTCTAGTACAACATAAAAAAAATAATAAACCTAAATTAAATACCACCATATTAAATAAATAAGGAATAACCATTCAAATTATTAAAGATAATAGAAATCTTATAATAGGAGAAAAAAAAAAAGAAAAATAATTTGAATAATTTAAATAAACTTGTTCCTTAGAAAATAATTTAATAGCGTCACAAAAAGGTTGTAAGATTCCTATTATTCCTATTTTATTTGGACCTTTACGAATCTGAATATAACCTAAAACTTTACGTTCTAATAAAGTTAAAAAAGCAACACCAATTAAAACTCCAATTAATAAAATTAAAATACCAATAAAAACATTATATAAATCTTGTATTATCATATACTATTTATATAACTTAATTATACATTTATGACTTCTAAAATCATCACATTTTTCTGTCAAAATAGTTAATTATTAATTATTAATATTCATTAAATTTTAATTATTAAAAATAATTGATCCTTTCGTACTAAAATATTTTATTATTTTAAAGATAGAAACCAACCTGGCTTACACCGGTTTGAACTCAGATCATGTAAGATTTTAATGATCGAACAGATCAAAATTTTAAACTTTTGCATTTAAATTTTATCTTAATCCAACATCGAGGTCGCAAACTTTTTTTTTTATTTGTACTAAAAAAAAATATTACGCTGTTATCCCTAAGGTAATTTTTTCTTTTAATCATAAATAAATGGATCAGTTAATCACTTATTTATGTATTATTTTTAAAAAAAGTTATATTAATTTTTTTATCACCCCAATAAAATATTATTTTTATTTTTAATTTTTAATTATAAATATAATCTTAAATAACATTAATATAAAACTCTATAGGGTCTTCTCGTCTTTTAAATTTATTTTAGCTTTTTAACTAAAAAATTAAATTCTACTTATAAATTAGAGACAGTCTATATTTCATCAAATCTTTCATACAAGTCTTCAATTAAAAGACTATTGATTATGCTACCTTTGTACAGTCAATATACTGCAGCCCTTTAATAAATTATCAGTGGGCAGATTAGACTTTAAATTATTCCCTAAAAGACATGTTTTTGATAAACAAGTGAATATAAATTTTTGCCGAATTCCTTTAATTTAATTTTCATTAATTAAATTCTATTTTATTTTAATATACTAATTTTATCATTATTTTTAATTTTTTTTTATTTTAAATTATTTATTTTATATAAAATTAAATTTTAAATTAAATTTTATTATTTTTAAAATTTTTTATAATAAATTATAATTTTTAAACAATATAAATTTTAAAATTTTTAAATATGTATATTTAATTTATTATAAATTTTTATATTAAAGCTTATCCCTTAATATATTTAATTTTAAATATTTTAATTATTAATATAATTTAATAATAAAATTTTTTAAATTTTAAATTAAATTTTTTTCTAAAATAACTAGATATATTTAAAAACGATTAACATTTCATTTCAAATTAATTATTTAAAATAATTTTTCTACATTAACTTTTATAATTAATTAACTCTTTTAAATTCGAGATTTTTTTATTTAAAAAATATTTTTTAATAAACTCTGATACACAAGATACATTAAATTAAAATTACTTTTTAATTAATTTATTTTCAATTATTTCAAATTTCTTTTTCAATACTAATTAACTATAAAATATTTTATTTTTTCTTAAAAAAATACTTCAATACCCCCCAATATTAAAAATTTTTTTATTATTTATATATATTTTATTAATTTTCCCCCTCAAATTAATTAATTATTTTAATTTCTTTTCAATGTAAATGAAATACTTATCAAGCTCTAATTTGTTCATTCTAGAAACACTTTCCAGTACCTCTACTTTGTTACGACTTATTTCAATTTTTAAATGAAAGTGACGGGCAATATGTACATATTTCAATTTTTAATCATTTTAATAAATTAATTAAAATTACATTTAAATCCACTTTCAATCAAATATTACAAAATTTTTTCCATTTAAATAATTTTATTGTAACCCATCTTAAACTTAATTATAATCTGCATCTTGATCTGAATTAATTTTTATTATAAATTTTAAAATATTATTTTTATTTTAAAATATTTTTTTAACAATGATATACAAAATTATAAATTAAGTAAATTTATTCGTGGATTATCAATTACTAGACAGATTCCTCTAAATGAACTAAAATACCGCCATATTATTTAAGTTTCAATAATATTTTATTTACTATTTTAGTATTTTTAATTAAATTTTTAATAATAGGGTATCTAATCCTAGTTTATAATAAAATTTATTAAATCATAATTTTTTAATAATTTTTAATTAAATTAAAATTTCACTTAATAATTTAATATTTAATTTAATATTTAATTATTTATTATATACTGAAATAATTTAATTTAACTTTTGTTTAACCGCAACTGCTGGCACAAAATTAGTTATTAATTTAAATATTACTAAATCTTAATTTCTTAAATTTTTAATTTTAATTACTGTTTAAATTAAATTAACTATTTTTAAAATAATTAAAATTTTATACTAAAATTTACATGTAAAATAAATTTATAATAAATTTATAAAAATATAAAAAATTTATCTATTTAAATATTATTTTATATAGATTTTTTTTTTTTTTTTTTTTTTTTTTTTTTTTTTAATAAACATTAATAAATTTTTATTATTTCTCTTATTTTTTTTTCAGTAATATTATTATAAAAATTAATTTTAATTATAAATCAATTATAATTCAATTAAATAAAAATAAATTATAAAAATTATATTTTAATAAATCAAAAATTTAATATATTTATATATATATAAATATATTAAATATTTAATTAATTAATATAATATTAATTAATTAAATATTTAATATATATATATATATATGTGTGTGTGTGTGTGTAAATATTTAATATATATATATATATATGTGTGTGTGTGTGTGTGTGTATATATATATATATATAAATTTATAAAATTATTTTATTATACCATCTTTAATAAATTTTATATAAATAATTTAA